CAAGATCTCGTGCATTGGAACCCATGGTTATGGACCCGAATCCGTTAGTATGGAAAATTTTCTTTTCCAAGTGAAACCCTTTAGTATATGAAAGAATGAAAAAGTGCTTTCGTTGTTGTTGAATAAGAAGCCTTCGTATCTTAATGCATGTATTTAATTTATTCGGAGCTATTAGAGCGGGATCCACTTTTTGGGGAATATGAGTCGAACCAATAACAAGAATATTTCTAGTGGAATATCTTTCACAATCTCTGGAGAGATAGTTCTGTAATAGACCGAAGGATCTGTAATTCACATACAGATCATGAATGTTTGGAATCCATATTATGCAAGGAGACATTTCTCTTGCTAATGCGAATCGAAAGGTGATATCGATATAAAATCCGTATATACTCGGCGGCATATCCATAGTTAGCACATTCGTCATATCTAGCAGCTCCGTATCAAGATCAAGGTCATCATCAATATCGTCACTATCATCAATATCGATATCGTCACGATAATCACTATCGTCACTATCACTATCATCAATAAAAAAACCTTCAGGCTTGTAATACGAATACGGAAAGTTGTTCGGAAATATCGTAATGAAAGGAACATGGGAGTTTGTCGCTAGGTATTTGACCAAATAGGATCGTCCAGTTCCTATAGAACCTATCACTAAAATACCCCTAGACGGGGATAGGGCTAAACGGAGCGAGAAGGGTTTTCCATGAGATGGGAAATGAAAACTATTAGCCCCACACGGGGTTTGTGAATAAGTGATTGTCTGATAATGAGCAAGGAATATCCGTCTTTCTGCTAAACAGGATCTATTGAACTCATAATTCATTAGATACTTTTTATGAATGTCAACTAAGTATCGTAAGTAAATTGATCCCGGTTGTTCAATCATTTGATAACCAGAGTCATTCTTTGATAAATGATCACTATGAGTCAGACTCAATAGAATTTGATCAATCCTTTTTTCTTTTTCTGTCGTTAAGGTGGAGAACTGAACCAAGAATTCTCTTTCGTCATCATCAACCAAATCACTGTTCGCGACCCAGGATTCTATTTTCTCATCAATCCAATCACCGTTCACCCCTTTTCTTTTTCTTATCAATGAATAGATCTCTTTACTTGTACGACTTAGATGTCTCGTATTTCTCGAAAAAGCGATTCGATTGATGGGATTTTGTATGATACTTCTGAGATCGATGAGATTGATATTCAAATATTTCTTCTTAGAACGTATTGATTTGACCCCATAAGCGGAACCACCAACCAATAGCATGTTGCCACCAGAAGCAGAAACCCGTATTTCTTCCAGAAAATCTCCTAATTGTTCCAGAGCAACTAGAAAGAGATTCTTTAACCAGAAAGAATTCAGTTCAGATTCAGATGTAGGATACCTATCCAAAAGTTTTCGCAACTCAATCATGTATGATGGAATCATTAAAGATTTGATCTTTTCTAACTCTGTCTGTAACTCACTAGAGGCTCGGGAAACAAAGAGAAGATGTATGCGAACGAGATATCCAGCAACAAGAAGAAGGAAAAGGATTGAATAGAGGAACTCCCGAGCATTTGTTAATCTCAGATGTGTCCATATCAATGGAACGGGTGACTCATTATTTCGATGAATCGTTTCTTCGGACAGAAGGAGATTCTGTAAACACTTACTCGAAATCTCACTTATCAGACTAGAAATCTTACTTTTCAGAGTCAGAGTCCATTGTGGAAGAATCTTCTGAGGAATTGGCCATGATATATCTGATACATGCATAATATCTCTCAAAAAGGATACAAATTTGTGCCTGCTACTTAGTATCCTTAGTATCGGCAATGGTTCTGAAAAAATCTCTAAAAGGGTGGTGAAATTTAGATATTTCCACCCTGTCGAAGTAAGGAACCATGGCATATATGTTTGGAAGAGATTCCATTTTGAGAGATTGAAAAGAGCACCATCTCGTCGAAAGGTTCTATACATCTGCCCTTTCTCAACGCATTTCTTTAGAGAAAGACTCCGTTTTTTTTTCCTCTTTCCAGATGGGAAATCCTTCTCAGAACATGGAGTGTGAATCAAATCCATGTTTGAATTGAAACTGAGATACTCATGCAAGTTCTTCCCTTCTGAATCAGACAGATTCATATCTGAAAGAGGCTGACAATAAGTTCTTTCAAAATGAACTATTTGTTCCTCTGTTAGAGGTGTTGTAGAAATGTCTGCGATCGAGTAAATAGCTCTACGAACGAATGGCTCGGATCGAATTGGAAAATGGAAAAATTTGTACAAGTTATACCTTTCGTCACCACTTTGTGTAAAATCGTTAGGTATAAATATGTCAGATACCTGTGACTCGATTGGCAAAATAGTCTCTCTCTCCCCAAAAATATGTTTTTTTTTACCGACGCACGAAGAAAATATTTTGTTGCGAATGAACAAGATAGTGAGGAATTGTCCATATGTAGGATCATAATTATTGATACGGGTCTTTTCCACATAAAAAGGGAATCTTTTGTTACAATAGAACCAGAAGCGATTTGGATCATTCAAGAATCGAAGTGGATTTGCTTTATAAAAAGAAGATATCAATGAACTTCTATGAAATGGTTTCACGGGATTCAGCCAATTGTCTCGATCATGGAATATCATTGATAAATAGGAATCCGTGTTATCAAAGGATTTACTGCGATTATTTCTAGTATGGAATGAGTCAATCACCCACTTTGGTATCTTTTTGAAGCAAAATGGTAATCTTGTTCCTCCATTGATCAAGGATTTCGGTCTTTTGGAAGTATCATGATCATCCAATAAGAAGGGTTTCAATTTATTCAAATGAACGATTTGAACACCTATTGATTCTAACAACTGATTGCGGAGTTGATCATTCGGACCTTTCAATTCATAGATGTGGATCTCGGACCTATGAATGGGGGTATTCCCGATACTCACAAAGAAAAGGGGAAGTGACTTGGACAAAAAGAGAAGTGACTTGGACAAAAAGAGAAGTGACTTGGACAAAAAGAAACGAAGTGACTTAGACAAATCTTGTTTGTCTATAACCTCGGACCAATCAATCGAATATTGATTAATACGTAACCGATCGAACACTACTTGAAAATGGTTCTTCTGTTCAGAAAGGAAATGTTCCAAATGTTCCTGGAAATTCTTGCTCCCATTGGACCATTTGTATCTATATACATCAGGATCCCGATTCATGGATCTCCCGGTTCGAGAAATAAGAGGATCAAACCATTTCTTCTGACTCTTTTTCAAATTCGATAAATGTTGGTTGATCGTATATTTCATTATAGTTATATGATTCAGAGTATCATTTCCTATTTGATCCCTTTGAATTCCATATTCGAAGTTGTGATCGGATCTATTCATTAAAAAGAATCGATTAGATACATTTCTTATGTACCCATAGATTTGAATCAGATTTCGGATCAATCTATATTGATTGACTGCCTCCATTATGTTGTTGCTAGCAAATACCGCTGTTTTTCGTTTTGGATCTTCCAAATCATTCCCGCAGTAGATCCGGGCCGATTTTTTTCTGATCCTTCGATAAAAAGATTCATTCTCTTCATAAAAAAGAGGAGGTAGAACCAATAAAGATTTATTTTTCGATTCATCTCTGGAGTTGAATACCTGATTCAAGAATTTTTTTTGATCCAACCCGTAGGAATCAATAGAAAAGGCAAATCTCCTATGATACACCAGATCCGGCTCGGTTATTGATAGAGTTAATAGATCTGCCATTTCTTGAAATCTCTCTTCTGATTCAAAATCGTGGTGTAACGTGTATCCCCTTTTGTTCCGGTCATGGAATAGATGAAATAAATAAAAAAATGGATTTTTGTTCAAGAATGAAATAGGATGAATTGAGACGGTATTTTGTAAATACGTAATTATCTTGAATATATCAACCATTTCCTTATTTTCCGCTCGCCTGGAAGGGACAAAAGAAACATCTTGTTTTTTCTTCAAAAATTTCTGATCTCTAGTGGACCTCTCAATAGGATTCGAACCCAGATGAAGTTCTGACCATCTGTCAGAGAAAAAAGAACGAATTGATCTTGTAGGATTCCCAAGAAATTCTTCGATTTCTTCCGGAAGCAGATGATTATTCATCTGCTTCTCACGTTCCGTGAATAGCCGGGACATTGAGGAAGATCCAAAAAGGCATTTCGGGAATTGATCTGATTCTATCTCGGTTCGTTCCGTTTGAAGAAAGGAAGGATCCCAAAGAATCGATCTTTCTTTTAGTTGCTGAATCTCTGTTTGATCGATCAATGTGGGATATTCTGAATCCTCATTTCCAATGGAATCGAAATGATCTATGGATTGATCAGAAGATCCTTTCAATTGGCTAGAATCCCTTACTTGAACGAAAATAGATCTTGATCTTGTGGAATCATATTGAATATTTGACAATACATTCCGTACCTTGCTAAAAAACCGATCCTTGTTTACCAACCACACATTGTCTAACCAAATCAAATTCTCTCTCGATACGTTCCTAAAAAAATCCGATTCGTGCTCATTCTTCCCCCAACTAACGAAGAGATCTTGGCGGAATTGCCACATATGAAATTGAGCACAATTTTGCAAAGAAATACCCCACTTTTTTCTCGAGAAGAGATGGGAAACATGCTCAATATCATTTGATTGAATAGTTGCCTCAGCTCCTTGTTGTTTGAAGAAACCCTCCCCTTCAATTGGTCTTTTTTCACGAAAAGCAGACATGAGATAAGAAATAAAGTCTTTCCCTAAGATTTCGAATAGCTGTCCCGAATTCAAGTTGATTATGTTTCGCTTCTTCCTCGAAGAAAGACAATCAAACAATTCCCAATCATGGTCCTTGCGGATCGGATCATCCGTATAGGATAAAAAAAGAAACTCCAGATATTTGCTATCTTTCTCTTTGAATGAGATCTCAATTCCTGCTACGGTTTCATTAGATATCTTACAACTAGAATCCCTTTTTTTTCCGATCCGCTTCCCCCAC